CGATACTATAATAAAAAAGAAATCTATTCAATGAATAGCAGCATAAGATCCATTGAGTTCTCTTCGCACTCCTTTGTGAAAGAGTAGAATGAGAAAGCTAATGAATCTTAAACCCATTGATAAAAAGAAAAAAAGAGGATAAATACTATAGTTAGTGAATAAAAGAGGGTTTGGGGATAGAGGGACTTGAACCCTCACAACTTATAAAGTCGACGGATTTTCCTTTTACTAGAAATTTCATTGTTGTCAGTATTGACATGTAGAATGGGACTCTCTCTTTATCCTCGTCCGATTAATCCACTTTTTAAAAGATCTCGAAAACTATGAATTGAAGGATTTGATTACTCAATATTCGATTGGAATGGGTTCACAATAATTCTAAAAAAATTCAGAATTTTCTATTTCATAATCATTCCTAATTTCATTCTAAAAAAGAATAAAGAACCTATATTATGATATGGGTTCCGTGATTAATCGTTTGCTATGTCAGTATCTATACGTGTGTATTAGATGTATAAAGCCCTTACTTTCTCTAAATTTAGAGAGAGTTCCACTACCAACACAACGTAATCAACTCGATTCGTTAGAACAGCTTCCATTGAGTCTCTGCACCTATCCTTTTCCTTTGGATTCTAGTTCGAGAACCACTTGTTTTCTCAAAACACGGATTTGGCTCAGGATTGCCCTTTTTTAATTCCAGGGTTTCTCTGAATTTGGAAGTTACCACTTAGCAGGTTTCCATACCAAGGCTCAATACAATCAAGTCCGTAGCGTCTACCGATTTCGCCATATCCCCATTTTCCTTTTCTTTGATTGAGACCTGGATTCCTTGTGTAATTTCATCCATCTCTTAGTTTTTTTTGGAATCGTTGAATTAATTACTCGACGTAGTCTAGCAGTTCGTCTCTAGTTGACAGACCCTGCTTATTGCAATTCAGAATTGAATTGATTCTATCGTTGATGTATTTGCAATTCAATCCGAATCAATATATCCCAAAGTTTTTCTCTCCCCCACCCCCCCCCCGCCTTTCTTTTTTAGAGTATTCAAAATCATACTATAACGCTTGATATTCATTCTTTTTTTTTTTTCTAATCAGAATTAGCAATTTCATTTGCTATGATTCTATGTTCTCCTTAGTGAAATATTAATCATTAAATTATTAAGAAATAACAAAAAAAACAAAATATCTCAAAAAATGTCTATAATGATCGAATGAAAATGCCAAGAAATTCGCATTTTCTCTTTATTATATCTTTCATCATATATATTATTCTTTTCTATGTATTAGATTACTCATCCGAGCCATATCAAATTGAAAATATCTGAAATCAAATTCAATATAGAAATTGGAATAGATTCTATTCTATTAGAAAAATCAATTTGCGAATTAGAGAAATAAAAAGAAAGTTCAAAAATTTCTATAATCCTATTTAAGGATATCCTCCAGTTAAGCATATCAAGTTAACTTTATCTTTATGAAGTTCTAGTATTTTTTTCTAAGTAGAACTTCCAATTTCGAACTAGTTAATAGCTAAGATTAATAATTAAGATCTGACATTTTACGGATTTCCTATACTATACATATTTCTATTTGTTACACTATTTCTGTTATGTAAGCCCACTTAGCTCAGAGGTTAGAGCATCGCATTTGTAATGCGAGGGTCATCGGTTCAAATCCGATAGTCGGCTTTTTTCTATATCGATGTTCCATGAACAAGAATCTCTCTTTTTCTCTTTTTCTCCGAATTAAATGGAGAATCCAGGATCTATTATGTGGTTCTACCTTACAATTTTGCTAGATACAAAACAATAAAATAAATAATATATATACAAAAAATCCAGATGTTGATGAAATTCCATTTTTTGTGGTACTTTAGTAGATTTTACTCTGTTTATCCTTTAGTTTAATTCAGTTTTAATTTTGATGTATTCTGTAATGTAAATACAATGAAATTAATTGTGTAAAATGAAATTTCAATAAAATAAACAAGGAGTCTTCATGTCCCGTTATCGAGGACCTCGTTTAAAAAAAATACGCCGTCTGGGAGCTTTACCAGGACTCACTAGAAAAACACCTAAATCCGGAAGTAATCTGAAAAAGAAATTCCATTCTGGGAAAAAAGAGCAATATCGTATTCGTCTTCAAGAAAAACAGAAATTGCGTTTTCATTATGGTCTGACAGAACGACAATTACTTAGATATGTACATATCGCTGGAAAAGCAAAAAGGTCAACAGGTCAGGTTTTACTACAATTACTTGAAATGCGTTTGGATAATATCCTTTTTCGATTGGGTATGGCTTCAACCATTCCTGGGGCCCGGCAATTAGTTAACCATAGACATATTTTAGTTAATGGTCGTATAGTCGATATACCAAGTTTTCGTTGCAAACCCCGAGATATTATTACTACGAAGGATAACCAAAGATCAAAACGTCTGATTCAAAATTCTATTGCTTCATCCGACCCGGGGAAATTGCCAAAGCATTTGACGATTGACACATTGCAATATAAAGGACTAGTTAAAAAAATCCTAGATAGGAAGTGGGTCGGTCTCAAAATAAATGAGTTGTTAGTTGTAGAATATTACTCTCGTCAGACTTGAACTTAACGAAAAAAGGAAAAGTTCATAGAATTTTCTTCCCCTTCCCCTTTCCCCGAACTAAATCGACCTAAGGCCCTTAATTCGTATTTTCCCATTCAACTAGCATAAATGGATTAACCCTAGGATCCTTTTTTCTTTTTTGTTCTTTCCTCTATGTGTATTTTACATACCACAGTAATTTACTATAAAAAATTTCTATTAAATAAAGGTATTATTGCTGGAATAAATTGTTATTTGATTTGATACATTGTGATCGTTAACGTTGATCAATTAAGAGAAACGGAAAGAGAGGGATTCGAACCCTCGGTAAACAAAAGTCTACATAGCAGTTCCAATGCTACGCCTTGAACCGCTCGGCCATCTCTCCTACATAATCTTATTATGGAAAATAAACTAAGTGAATAGCGAGTTTTCCTATTCCTGCAGTACAGGTACAACCACAACGGCTCGGGGGTTCCATGGTTCTATTGGAAAAATTCCTTTTCATCTAAGTGGAAGGATCCAGGATTTTTTTACTAGGAATTCCGCTCCCTCGAAAAGTTTTAGTTTGGGTTTTCCCCAAACCAAAGAAAAAGAGAATGGAAGAATTCTTCTTATTCCATAATAAAATAGAGGAACCCTAGAATTCTGTTTGCATAAGGTACGCTACGCCATACAATCGAAATCTAAAAAAGGGTATGAGACAATTAATGACTTTGAAAACGCGAAATAGCTGATGAGAGAAGTTATTGTTGAGAAATAGAAAAGTGGAATGAAATCCAATCTTAGTCAAATATTTCATATCTCTTCTTGTCCAAACAGAAGGAAAAGGAGACAATTTGAGCTGAGCGGAAAATCCATACCTCTCTTATCCATTTAGAGCATATGGATCGATCGATTTATAAGAATCGAATGTGTTTGTTTTTATGTTATTTTGTGAAGAAATGAAAACAATTCTATATAGAATGGGTTGGGAATTATGCCTAGATCCCGTATAAATGGAAATTTCATTGATAAGACCTCTTCAATTGTAGCCAATATTTTATTGCGAATAATTCCGACAACCTCAGGGGAAAAAAGGGCATTTACTTATTATAGAGATGGTGCGATTTGACTCTTTTTTTTTTTTTTTTTTTTAGCCCTACCTACACCTCAGTCTTACGAGAAAGAGAGGGGGTTCGCATAGAGAGAACAAAATTAGTAAAGGAAACCCACGCTTGGGGAAGGTGAGGTGAACTAACAATTCCTTCTGTCGTGTATCCTCGATTGATGCGGCCTCAGATGCTTCAATTGTAGATTTGAGTATTGAGCGAAAGGTTACACCTACAGGATAGGTTCTGTATTACAGGCCAATCCTACTCTACTAGTACCATACCAATAGGCAGCATAGGGGAGAAAAGCACTACACCTAGAAATAGGAATCAACAAGAGAAAAACTTTGTTAGAAATTAGCCCTTTCCTGATCGGTATCAGGGCTGGGAAGAATGGTTGGGATAACAAACAACCATCAGGTTTGTACTTTGGATACCCCTATAACCATCAAAGATCGTTGAAGTGGCTAATTCCTCTAAATAGGAGGCGTTGAGAACAAAGAAATTCTTGGAGCTATCGTTTTCCTCTAGCATTAATAGAATTCATTGGTGTTAAGAAAAACCTCTTGCGGGAAGGTTGGCTAGAGATTTCTTGGAAAAATACCAGCCCCTTTCGGTTCATAATAAGATGGGACTAATTCTATTTTTATTCTATAGATTATTTCGCTTAGTACTATGTACAGAAGGGAGGAGCCGTATGAGATGAAAACCTCATGTACGGTTTTGGAACGGAGATTTTTTGAATAGAATGAACGACCGTAACGGATGTTGGCTCAATCCGAAGGAAATTATGCGGAAGCTTTGCAGAATTATTATGAAGCTACGCGACTAGAAATTGATCCCTATGATCGAAGTTATATACTCTATAATATAGGCCTTATACACACAAGCAATGGAGAGCATACAAAGGCTTTGGAATATTATTTCCGGGCACTAGAACGAAACCCCTTCTTACCGCAAGCTTTTAATAATATGGCCGTGATCTGTCATTACGTGCGACTATCTCCACTATAGAAAGAAGAAAAAAAAAAAGAAAGGATCAAATTTTCTAGTAAATACTAGAAAAAGGGCTTTCTACATAGGGATCGTCAAAACAACGATTTTGCCCTATCAGCTGTAGGAAGGAAGGACACTTCACGAGAATCAAAATAGGAAGAAAGTATGGCCTATACTACTACTCTATGGATAAAGTTCCCAAATTGATAGAGAAAGCACCGTAAAGATCCATTAGTGAGCGACTGGGTCGATACAACTAAAAAAAACTGCTTACTTATCCCATGATATGGGGCAAAATTTAGGAATCTGCTTATGTAATAGAGCCGAT